AACCGTGCTGAACTGAATTTTCCTTTTTTCTTTCCCAAACTTATCAAATATAAGACTTCATTCAGGTTTAAGGAAAGCCCCCGGACCTTTTTAATTACTCATCGTTTCTTCGTAGGGTGGTAAGGTATCCCTTAGATACTGGGATGGTCGAGGGTTCGACTGCCTCCTCGCCCACAATCAATCATCCCTAAAGGGGTGATCAATTCTCCCTTCTTACAGAGAATTTTATCACGATCTAACAAGCCCACGTCTCTCTCGCGAGCACATCTTTTCTTCATTATCAGAATAATGATACCATAGGAAGAAACAAAAAAGAAGGGCATTTTTTTTTCGCCTAGATACTTAAATGTAGTAGCAGGGGTTGTTACTGCACAACCCCAATTGTGCATCGTGCGGAAATACTTATATCTCCTCCGGAATAGACGAGTGATCATTTTCCTAGCAAGTGATTCTGGGTGCGAAAAGACAAATACAAGCTAGATAGGAGAATGTCAGGATCAATTCCCGAAGAAGATATAATTATTTCATTATAAGTTGCAGAAACAGACTAGTTGGGACAATAGAACCGGCTTTTAATACACAAATCATTTGAAATTTGAAAAGGAATTTCGTGTCACAACTTGAAATGAGTCTAAAATAAGGTATTCTGTGTGATCCCGATAATGGGATCTATTAATATACCCGATAGGATTGATGCTAGTGCACAAATAATCATAGCTATTTCGATAGAACTTTTCGAAATTGAAGTTGATGAAGAAACTAATGAATTTTGTATATAAATTGTGGATGTGTCGCTCCTCTCATTCTTCCCAGTGAACATTAATTTAATTATTTTTAGATAATAATATATAGAAATGACACTTGTGACGAGCGCTATCGGAACTGATGGGTACGAACCAGCTTTCCATCCATGCCAAAAGAGATAGAGTTTACCAAAAAAACCGGATGGTGGAGGGATACCCCCTAGGGATGGTGAACGTAGAGCTGGAGAGAATGTTAGAACAGGATCCTTCATGTATAATCCCGCATAATCCCTAATATTATCAGTTCCGGTTCGTAAACCAAATGAAGTGATACGAGCAAAAGTTCCTAGATTCATGAGTATATGAATGAACGTATAAGTTATCATACTTGCATAACCATTCTCGGGGTCTGCAGCAAGTATTCCAATCATAATATATCCAATTTGGCTTATAGAAGAATATGCTAGCATACGTTTCATGCTTATTTGAGTAACGGCAATTAGATTGCCTAATATCATGCTAAGAGTAGCTAATACCCCTAAAGCGATATGCCATTCACCGGAGAAATATGGGAAAATAATACCGAAGAGTCGTGTAGATAAAGCTAGAGCTGCTACTTTAGAGGTAACAGAAAAAAAAGCAACGACTGGTGTAGGAGAGTTAGAGTCGAAAAGAAGATTTTCGATCTTCCCGCTCATTCAGAACCGTGCATGAAATTCTTACTTCACACGGCTCCTGGTTCATAAGAGATTTCTAACTAGTATTGCTCCTAGAACCTTCCTCGTGTATGTTTCAAATCCATTTTTCCTTGAATAATTCATAATCATTCAATATGAGTACTAATTGTTAACTTCTCGAGGAATCCTTCATCATTTGTTTAGATTACCCACCAGTAGTGTAGTTTCGTTTCGGATTCTTGCTTGTTTGTTCCT